ACTTTCCGTAAGCGGGCCTTGGCCTTTTCCAGCTTTTCAATGGCCCCTTCGCGTAGCTCTTCTGAATTTCGAATAGTACTCAAGATTCTCTGTTTTCGATTATCTAATAAATCACTTAATGAAAGTAGATTATCTTCCCATTAATTTTTTAAATTCCATGATCTCTTCCCGAACCAAACATGAATCTTTCGATTCATTTGGCTCTCACGCTCACTTACTTATGGGAAATTCCCATATCTTATCTCTTTTTTATTTAGGTAATGAGCTTATCCTCTCTTCTATGTTCGGATTCCAAAATATTGAAACTGATCGTTGATCCAAGACCAGAATATTAGGAGGACTCTTCCGACCAGACAAAAAATCTGTAATTATCGGCAAAGTTGTTTCTTTTTTTTTTTATTTCTATTTGAATGTTCTTTCTTTTTCTTCAAATCCAAAAAATTCCGCTTACTTTATACATAGGTCGTCGATTCCGCATTGGATAAAAAAAGGATGGGATTTCCATTTTTCCAGTAAAAGGTTCAAATCTTTTTATCGATATGAGTGTTCTATATCGGATAAAATGCAACTATTCATTTTGAAACCATCTCCATACTAACATAGTGGTAGAAAGAACACCAATGTTGCGCCCGGACTTCAAATAATTTCGTTTTAACCATGTTTAGGGTCCCATATTATTGGTTGATAGAGAATCAAAGTTTATTTACCAATGAATCACGAAATGCTATGGTTCGTACATATGATTTCTGAATTTATTCAGAAGTAATTCGCGAGATCGTGCACCTTCCTTTCCTAGTTATAAAGAATAAAGCGCAGCTGGTTAGATCCAGCTTATTCTTGAAATAAACAACTCGCACACACTCCCTTTCCAAAAAAAATCAATACACCAAGGACTACACTTAGATTTATTGGATTTGTTGCTAAAATATCGGTATTAAATCCGAAACTCCCGGCGGATGGCCAGTGACCCAAGGAAACGAAAGAATCGGTTACATTTTTCATATGATCTCCTCTTATAGATAGGACTAAAATTGAACGGAGTTCTTTTTGTATTACTTTTCCCTTTTTTATTTGAATTTGATTTATTTTTTATTAATTTACTTTTTTCTCAATATCTCTTCAATATATTAATCAATATATTAAATTGAAGTTCCAAAAAAATAAAAAGAAAATACTTAGTAGAATTAGGTCCCAGGTCTCGTATCAATTGTGAAATACCTCATTTGTTGCAACGCTTATTGAAAAAAAGGTTCCGTTGGACTAAGAACGGGAAGGAAGAAAGCGAGTGGATCCGCTAATTCCTGATCCTCAAATTAGTCCTTCCCACGGGGTATTATCTCAACGAATATGTTAATGTAGGAATGAAATATTGATATAATTAGAAAAATCAAGTGGCAAATCCAAGGTAATAAAATAAGAAAGACAAAACAAAGACTTTCAGATTTCTAGGATTAAACAAAGGGATTTGCAAATAAAAGCGCTAATGCCACGACCAGTCCATAAATTGTTAAAGCTTCCATAAAAGCCAGACTAAGCAATAAAGTACCTCGTATTTTACCCTCTGCCTCTGGTTGTCTCGCGATACCTTCTACGGCTTGACCCGCAGCAGTACCTTGACCAACTCCAGGTCCAATAGAAGCCAGCCCTACAGCCAATCCAGCAGCAATAACGGAAGCAGCAGAAATCAGTGGATTCATGGTAAGCTCCTCGCATAAAAATAAAGAAATGGTTAATGATACAAGCAACTAATTAATTATGACTTATTATATTATTCCTAAGATCCATCCAGTCGAAATAACTATGAACTACTAAAATAATGAGATTATTGAATGAGCAGAACTGCTTCGATCTCGCGTTTTTAGTTCCTATCCATGGAGTCTTTATCAATCCATAATCAATCCACATAATCAATCCATAAGGACCTAGTTCTTTCTTCCATTTCATTTATTTGTTATGAACCGTTCTTTCAATTCTGCACTCTTTCTCTTCTATATGCTTGATTTCATCTGTTTATTCATTCGGCCCAGACGAAGCGGAAGGACTTCTATTGTAATTCCTATCTAAATTCACGGTGGGGTAGGAAAGAAAGTCGATAAGATATATTCATATAGAACTGGTAAATATCTAATATCACATATACATGGCTTTCTTACATAACGTAAACCAAAAATGAACATCTTATATTCACCCCGATTCTAGAATAGAATCATTCTTTGAAACATACAGAAGATTTGGCTTATAACCATTAAATTATATATACCCGACCCCACCCCTAATCCATTTTTTTATGAATCTCGTTTGAAAATTCTTGGATTGGGGTCCTTTTCTTTATCATTCTCCCGCATTAATACAAGCATGAATACAAACGGACAAATTCATTAGTCTGAATCCTTACATATCAATACAATATCAATATTTGAGATCCAATTGCATCCAATTAATTTCATATAATTTTGATCAATCGTTGAATGAAATCAAATAAAATGGGTGGGACTAGTTC